TCATGGGGAAGTGGTATCTCTTTAGGATCCACCCCGGCGTCAAGAAATTGGTTAATTGGTAAAGATACATGGATTTGGTGTCCCGCCCAAGAAAGAGACCCAAGTCCTAATAATCCTGCTAAGTGGTGATTCAACATGGATTCTACATCTTGGAACCAGGCTAATTTTGGAGCGGCTTTGTGATAATGGAACCAACCAGCAAAAAGCATTAACGCTGCAAAAATCAATGCACCAATTGCAGTACAATAGAGTTGTAATTCACTAGTTATTCCAGATGCTCGCCAAAGCTGAAAAAACCCAGAGGTTATTTGGATTCCTCGGAAACCCCCGCCTACATCACCATTCAATATTTCTTGCCCTACTATAGGCCAAACTACCTGAGCACTGGGTCCAATGTGAGTAGGATCACTTAGCCATGCTTCATAATTGGAAAAGCGGGCACCATGAAAGTACATGCCACTCAACCAAAGAAAGATAATGGAGAGTTGCCCGAAATGAGCACTAAAGACTTTTCGAGAGATCTCCTCCAAATCACCCGTATGACTATCGAAATCGTGAGCATCAGCATGTAGGTTCCAGATCCAAGTGGTAGTATCAGGGCCCTTAGCTAGTGTTCTTGAGAAATGGCCGGGTCTGGCCCATTCTTCAAAAGATGTTTTTACAGGATCCCTATCCACAACAATTTTTACTTCTGGTTCCGGCGAACGAATAATCATTAAGTCCTCCTCTTTCCGGACAAGACATACAAAGAGACCCGCCAACTGTCTTTTTAGTGAATCTTTGAAAGATAGATTTTGAAAGATAGATATTATGGTTAGTTCTTTTCTTTACTATCTATCGTTCTTCTATTTTTTTTAGTTATTCACTGGAGCAATTATATATTGAAGTCAATGCGAGGCAAGTGTTCGGATCTATTATGACATAAAGATTAGGTGCCTAACGGACATTGTTTGTCTTGAAAAACAAATATTTCCCGACGTAAGAAAAAAATTTTTGAAATTTAAGAAACTGGTGTATTTTTTTTGAAGGTATAAGCTCCTATATACATCTACTTTCCTTGAGCATAATATAGGGTTTTTTATTTTATTCTAAATTCCAAGATAACTCATTAGAATTATTAATAAGACAGTCCTGATATATTAGCAATATTTATATTGCCACTATTTTTTCTTTTTATTCACTTTATTACTTCTATTCTGGACCCTATCCCTATGGTTTATCCTTATGAAATATCATATAAAATAGAAGGTAGAAGAAAGGGATATAATAAAATTCTTGATTCGATCTTACGACCTAATTGATTTGATTAATGGATCAATAACCAAACCACCCATTTTATGAAAAATAAGGAGCGTGCTCTTATTCAAATTCAAAGCGCTTCGTAATCTTCAACCAGTTCTGTGCTTCAATATAATTTCCCGGAGTAAGCGCGATAGCTTGTTTCCAATACTCAGCAGCTTGATCAAACCAAGCTTCTGCAATTTCCGAATCACCCTGTAGAATGGCCTGTTCTCCTCGGTCGGAATAGGCAGTTCCTTCCCTTAGAACCGTACTTGAGAGTTTCCTACCTCATACGGCTCATAAATTGCTATCTTAATTTCCCCTATCTAAACTGAATTCGATTTCTAAAAAATCGATCGAATTTGTTTTTGGTTTAAGCAGAAGAAGTTAATTACCCAAGTTTCAAACCCTAATTTTTATCCATAATCAGTTTGATCTTTTTTCCCACCTTCAGAAGAATGAAGCATAGATAGATCTAGAGCCTTCGTTCGAATTTTCTAAAAGGTAACTATCCCGGTTTCATATATGAAATCTCTATAGAATCCTTGAAAAAGACTTTTTTACATAAGAAAGAAAAAAGAACTTACTATCTTTGGGATCTGATACTACACCGCTGCTTAATCCCTTAGTGGATCGGCTCTATTACATAAGCGGATTCCTAAATTTGACCCCATATCGTGGGATAAGATAAGTAAGCAGTTTTTTTTAGTTGTATCGACCCAGTCGCTCACTAATTGATCTTTACGGTGCTTTCCCTATCAATTTGAGAGCTTTATCCATAGAGTAGTAGTATAGGCGATACTTTCTTCCTTTTTTGATTCTCTTGAAGTGTCCTTCCTTCCTACAGCTGATAGGGAAAAATCGTTGTTTTTACGATCCCTATGTAGAAAGCCTTTTTTTCTAGTATTTACTAGAAAATTTGATCCTCTCTTTTTTTCTTTCTATAGTGGAGATAGTCGCACGTAATGACAGATCACGGCCATATTATTAAAAGCTTGCGGTAAGAAAGGGTTTCGTTCTAGTGCCCGGAAATAATATTCCAAAGCCTTTGTATGCTCTCCATTGCTTGTGTGTATAAGTCCTATGTTATAGAGTATATAACTTCGATCATAGGGGTCGATTTCTAGTCGCGTAGCTTCATAATAATTTTGCAAAGCTTCCGCATAATTTCCTTCGGATTGAGCCAACATCCGTTACGGTCGTTCATTCTATTCAAAAAATCTCCGTTCCAAAACCGTACATGAGGTTTTCATCTCATACGGCTCCTCCCTTCTGTACATAGTACTAAGCGAAATAATCTATAGAATCAAAATAGAATTAGTCCCGTCTCATTATGAATCGAAAGGGGCTGGTATTTTTCCAAGAAATCTCTAGCCAACCTTTTCGCAAGAGGTTTTTCTTAACACCAATGAATTTTATTAATGCTAGAAAAAAACAATAGCTCCAAGAATTTATTTGTTCTCAACGCCCCCTATTTAGAGGAATTAGCCACTTCAACGATCTTTGATGGTTATAGGGGTATCCAAAGTACAAACCTGATGGTTGTTTGTTATCCCAACCATTCTTCCCAACCCTGATACGGATCAGGAAAGGGCTAATTTCTAACAAAGTTTTTCTCTTGTTGATTCCTTTCCTATTTCTAGGTGTAGTGCTTTTCTCCCCTATGCTGCCTACTGGTACTAATAGAGTAGAGTTGGCCTGTAATCCATAACCTATCCTGTAGGTATAACCTTTCGCTCAATACTCAAATCTATAATTGAAGCATCTGAGGCCGCATCAATCGAGGATACACGACAGAAGGAATTGTTAGTTCACCTCACCTTCCCGAAGCGTGGGTTTGCTTTACTAATATTGTTCTCTCTATGTGAACCCCTTCTCTTTCTCGGAAGACTAAGGTGTAGGTAGGGCTAAAAAAAAAAAAAAAACAAAAAAAAAAAGAGTCAAATCGCACCATCTCTATAATAAGTAAATGCCTTTTTTTCTCCTGAGGTTGTCGGAATTATTCGCAATAAAATATTGGCTACAATTGAGAAGGTCTTATCAATGAAATTTCCATTTGCGCGGGATCTAGGCATAATTCCCAACCCATTCCATATAGAATTGTTTTCATTCCTTCACAAAATAACATAAAAACAAACACATTCGATTCTTATAAATCGATCCCTCCGTATGCTCTAAATCCATATGCTTTAAATGGATAAGAGAGATATGGATTTTCTGCGCAGCTCAAATTGTATCCTTTTTATTCTGCTTGGACAAGAGGAGATATGAAATATTTGACTAAGACTGGATTTCATTCCACTTTCCTATTTCTCAACAATAACTTCTCTCATCAGCTATTTTGTGTTTGCAAAGTCATTAATTGTCTCATACCCTATTTTGGATTTCGACAGTATGGTGTAGCGTACCTTATGCAAACGGAATTTTAAGGTTTCTTTATTTTATTATGCAATAAATTTGATTATGCAATAAGAAGAAAAGAAGAATTCTTCCATTCTCTTTTTCTTTGGTTGCGGGAAAACCCAAACTAAAACTTTTATAGGGAGCGCAATTCCTGGTAAAAAAAACCTAAGATCCTTCCACTTACAGCAAAAGGAATTTTTCCAATAGAACTATGGAACCTCCGAGCGGTTGCGGTTGTACCTGTACTGCAGGAATAAGAAAACTCGCTATTCACTCAGTTTATTTTCCATAATAAGATTATTGTAGGAGAGATGGCCGAGCGGTTGAAGGCGTAGCATTGGAACTGCTATGTAGACTTTTGTTTACCGAGGGTTCGAATCCCTCTCTTTCCGTTTTTCTTAATTTATCAACGTTAACGAGCACAATGTAGCAAATCAAATAACAATTTATTCCAGCAATAATATCGTATTTAATAGAAATTTTCTATAGCAAATTACCGTGGGATGTAAAATATACATATAGGAAAAAAAAGATCCTAGGGTTAATCCATTTTTGCTAGTTGAGTGGGAAAATACGAATTAGTAGTCTTACGAATTAGTGGTCTTAGGTCGATTTAGTTCGGGGGAAGGGTAAGGGGAAGAAAATTCTATGAACCTTTCTTTTTTTCGTTAAGTTCAAGTCTGACGAGAGTAATATTCTACAACTAACAACTCATTTATTTTGAGACCAACCCACTTCCTATCTAGAATTTTATTTACTAGTCCTTTATATTCTAATGTGTCAATCGTCAAATGCTTTGGCAATTTCCCTGGGTCAGATGAAGCAATAGAATTTTGAACCAGACCTTTTGATCTTTGGTTATCTTTCGTAGTAATAATATCTCGGGGTTTGCAACGAAAACTTGGTATATTGACTATACGACCATTAACTAAAATATGTCTATGGTTTACTAATTGGCGGGCTCCAGGAATGGTTGAAGCCATACCCAATCGAAAAAGGATATTATCCAAACGCATTTCAAGTAATTGTAGTAAAACCTGGCCTGTTGACCTTTTTGCTTTTCCAGCGATATGTACATATCTAAGTAATTGTCGTTCTGTCAGACCATAATGAAAACGCAATTTCTGTTTTTCTTGAAGACGAATACGATATTGCTCCTTTTTACCAGAATGGAATTTTTTTTTCAGATTACTTCCGGATTTAGGTGTTTTTCTAGTGAGTCCTGGTAAAGCTCCCAGACGGCGTATTTTTTTTAAACGAGGTCCTCGATAACGGGACATGAAGACTCCTTTTTTATTTTATTGAAATTTCATTTTACACAATTAATTTCATTGTATTTACATTACAGAATACATCGAAATTAAAACTGAATTAAACTACAGGATAAACAGAGTAAAATCAACTAAAGTACCACAAAAACTAGAATTTCATCAAAATCTGTATTTTTTGTATATATATTATTTATTTTATTGTTTTGTATCTAGCAAAATTGTAAGGTAGAAAACATAAAAGATCCTGGATTCTCCATTGAATTCGGAAAAAAAAAAGAGATTTTTGTTCGTAGAACATCGATAGAGAAAAAAAGCCGACTATCGGATTTGAACCGATGACCCTCGCATTACAAATGCGATGCTCTAACCTCTGAGCTAAGTGGGCTTACATAGCAGAAATAGTGTAACAAATAGAAATAGATATAGTATAGGAAATCCGTAAAATCGCAGATCTTAGTTATTAATTTTAGCTATTAACTAGATTCTAAATTTTAAGTTCTACTTAATCTTATAAAAAAAACTAAAACTTCTTAAAGATAAAGTTACCTTGATATGCTTAACTAGAAGATATCTTTAAATAAAATTTAAAAATTTATTGAATTTTATTTTTATTTCTCTAATTCGCAAATCCATTTTTCTATATAGAATAGAATTGATTCCTATTTCTATAATGGAATTGGATTTCAGATATTTTCAATTTGATATGGCTCCGACGAATAATCTAATACATAGAAAAGAATAATATATATGAAAGATATAATAAAGAGAAAATGCAACTTTATTGGCATTTTCATTCGATCATTATCGACTTTTTTTTTTGAGATATTTTTTTATTTGTTAATAATTTTAGAATTCCTATTTCACTAAGGGGGACATAGAGTCATAGCAAAGAAAATAGCTAATTCTTATTAGAAAAAAAAAAAGAATGAATATCAAGCGTTATAGTATGATTTCGAATACTCTAAAAAAGTAATACAGTAGGGGGGGGAGAGAAAAACTTTGGGATATATTGATTCGGATTGAATTGGAAATACCTCAACGATACAATCAATTCAATTCTGAATTGCAATAAGCAAGTGGGGTCTCTCAAATAGAGTCGAACTGCTAGACTACGTCGAGTGATGAATTCAATAGATTCAAAAAAACTAAGAGATGGATGAAATTACACAAGGAATCCTTGTCTCAAAGAAGAGGAAAATGGGGATATGGCGAAATCGGTAGACGCTACGGACTTGATTGTATTGAGCCTTGGTATGGAAACCTGCTAAGTGGTAACTTCCAAATTCAGAGAAACCCTGGAATTAAAAAAGGGCAATCCTGAGCCAAATCCGTGTTTTGAGAGGGGGGTTCTCGAACTAGAATACAAAGGAAAAGGATAGGTGCAGAGACTCAATGGAAGCTGTTCTAACGAATCGAGTTAATTACGTTGTGTTGTTAGTGGAACTCCTTCTAAATTTGAAGGAAGGGCTTTATACATCTAATAAAGTGGATTAATCGGACGAGGACAAAGAGAGAGTCCCATTCTACATGTCAATACTGACAACAATGAAATTTCTAGTAAAAGGAAAATCCGTCGACTTTATAAGTCGTGAGGGTTCAAGTCCCTCTATCCCCAAACCCTCTTTTATTCGCTAACTATAGTATTTATCCTCTTTTTTCCTTTTTATCAATTTAAGATTCATTAGCTTTCTCATTCTACTCTTTCCCAAAGGAGTGCGAAGAGAACTCAATGGATCTTATCCTAGAATAGATTTCTTTTTTATTCGAGTGTAGGGAAGGAATCCCGGTTATTCACTCTATTTTTAAGTATTATTAAGTAAGCCATATACAATGCGTAGGACTACCCCCCCCCATTTTCAAATTTCGAATTTAAAATACTTTATTTAATTGATTTTGGAATCCCTTTAATTGACATAGATACAAATCCTCTACTAGGATGATGCACAAGAAAAGGTCAGGATAGCTCAGTTGGTAGAGCAGAGGACTGAAAATCCTCGTGTCACCAGTTCAAATCTGGTTCCTGGCAGAGAAAAAAAGATCTACCGAATAGGTATTGATACAAATACCTCGAGATGGATTGAGATACATATTCGTTCATAATATAAATAGAGTATAGTATGATTTATTCATCTAAGTGGATAAGTCTATAATCTAGAAGCACTTCTTTTTAGAAAATGGTAAAAATTGAATATATCTTTTCTTTATGGTACAGAAGGGGGTGAGATTAGGCTCCCCTTTATTTTTTTTTTCATTTCTTAATTTTGTATTCTGCTATTCCGATGAATCTTTTTTTAGTCTTGTTTATCTGATCTTACTTTCCTAGTTGTGCTAAGTCATACGCGCGATACAAAGTTCGGGGTAGAGAACTTCTTTGAATCATCTTATTTTTCTGTTCATTCTGACTGAAGAAAATTAATATCTGATTTTCAAAATAGGGAATCGAAATAAAACCCTTTTTTGCTCAGTCTATCTGGACTGCTTTTGTATAATAGGAATTAATTAGAAATAGGTATTCGGTTTGATCTAGGAAGAGAACGGAAAAATA